AATTTGAGTTTAAAATATTTTTTAAGCTTGGAAGGCCTCTAGTTTGTATAACTTAAAACTCAAAGTTTGAGAGTATCTCTTAAAAGGCTTTGAAGGCCTCAAGTTTGTATAACTTAAAACTTAATAAAAAAACTATTACTAAAGTGGGAACTAAAAGTCCTGCCAAATTAACATTGAGTAGAGTGAAGTTAATTTTAGAGGTTTTATGTAAAGTAATTATAGAGTGACCTGTGAGTATAAGATTAGTTAGTAGTAAACGGGTATAAAAAAATAAACTAACAAAAGTCCCGGTTAAAAGGGGTAAGATTATAAATACCTGGTCAGTGCCGGCCAGCAGTTGAATAGCTATTAGTTTTGGTAAAACTCCGGTGAAAGGAGGTAATCCCCCTAAAGATAAAATAGATGCGCTAATGATGAGGGATAAATATGATTTGTCTAAGGTGAGTAGGTGATTTAAAGTAGATACTTGGGCTAGTTCTAAAATAGACACTAAAGAGATAATAATTAAAGTGTAAATTAAAAAATAAATAAACCAGAGTCAAGATGTGCACAGCAGGGTGGATAAGATTCAGGATATGTGCGCAATAGAGGAGTAAGTAAAAATTTTACGAAGGGAATTTTGAGACAAACCCGCCAAGCTTCCGATGATAGCCGAGGCTAAAGCGTATAAGCTAATAGCATAGTACGATATATTTGTTTTTAAGGTAAAAAAAATTAAAACCAGCGGGTTTACTTTTTGCAAAGTCATTAAAATTGAGAAAATAGGTCACGTGGCCCCCTCAGCTACTGCAGGTAGCCATTGGTGCGAGGGGGCAGCCCCACTTTTTAGTAAAAGTCTTATTGTCACTAACAGGTTAAAATAAGAGTAGCTGCTTAGTCAGCAAGCTGAGGTAATAATTAGTATTGATGCTAAGGCTTGAATTAAGAAATATTTTAACGCGGATTCTGCTGAATATTTATTTTTTTTGTTAATAAATATAGGGATAAAAGATAAAAGATTTACCTCTAGTCCGATTCAAGCCATGAATCAGGATTCTGCGGAGATGGTATACAGGATGGACGCAGCCAAGGTTATAAAAAATAAAATTGAAGCCGGGTGAGTGATCAATTAAAAGAGGAAGACCATAAAAGGGGTATGAGGCCTTCAGCTTAGTTAGCTTATCTTTTACATAATAAAGGTATAAAACTTGTTCACCGCATCAAGGTGACCCTAAAAGGTTCTTTATTTTAGTAAGTCAATGCTGGCTAATGTTTATATAAACTTAGTGATTAAGCCCGTAGTAAGTTACTTACGTCGCAGGGGTACTTAAAATTTGAAAATATAGAACATCAGATTGCAAATTTGATTTAGCGAGAGCTCAAATTACTTGGCACATATTTTTTTATAGCAGAGCTATGGGATAGTCTTATTTTTGTATTAACTTGAAAATAAAGGTTAGTTTAAATTTGTTAATAAATTTCTAAGTTACACAGAGGAGCTTATAATAAAATTATACTCAGTCAGTTTACGTTAATACAGCATTTATAGTTAATAAGTGAGTTAAGGGTCTATTGCTTTGGTGTAAAGAGCACGTAAGTTTTTGGTATTTAAGGTAATAAGCGGTCTATGTGGTGTACATAACACAATAAGTTGTAAACTTATAGTTGCGATAGCTTTGACCAAGAGTTGCCAACTAATATAATTTATATGTGTCGGCGGTGGTTAAAAATTTGACTACTAGTAACACGGTTCTTAGGATTATTTAAATAGCGGGGATTATCGCAGAAATAGATATACGCCTGAGTTCACAGTAACTAATAAGATGAAATATCTGCCTATAATATACTATAGTTTTTTTTTTTTTAGCTAAACTAAAAGTTTAGCTGGCGTAAAATTATATTGTATTTAGTTATATTTATATTGGTGTTAATTTAATTTTTTAGTGGTTGTTTAGAAATAATTGAGCTTATAAATTTGATTGTATTCAAAATTAGTAAGTATGGTTATGTAGATTACTCAAGCAATTTTAAAATAGGCTAGATAGTTTGAGATAAAATCAACCACAAATATTTATTATCTAGTCTGATATTTTCGGATAAATAATAAATATTGAGTCCTATTATGAGCAGGGCTTTTATATTTATTGTGTTATAAATTTACATTTTTGGTTTAATTTAACAAATTAGTTAGCCTACAGTCAGTAAATATTTAATATTAGAATATAATTACTTTACAGGTAAGATAATTATAGTCTAATATATGTAAGTAGCGTGTACTGCGTTAGCAATAATTTTTAGTAGTAGTTATTGAATAATGTATGTCTTTTTTTATTTTATTTTTTCTTTTTTTTATACGTATAGATAGAGCCTGGGAGTCTAGCTGGATTTAAGCTCTCACACGTTTATACAGGCATAAAAAATATAATTTTTTTTTAAAAAAATTAGATTTTTACACGTGCTCGTATTACTATATATATATATGTGTGTATACTATACGCCTACAAGGCGTATAGTATACACATTTAATATAAATACACTTAGTTATATATCAAAATTTTTTATAAAATTTTGTGATTTTATCACATACTCCAATAATTGGAGTAATTAGTAAAAGTATAATGTAATTTTATTTCATTATTTTTGCCTACTAATAATGTATAATTGTTTTATTTAATTCGTATTGATTTTTATGAAAACTTAATCTTTTAAAATTATCTTTAAAAAATAATTAAATCTAAACTATATACTCATCTATTTACTGTAAAGGTCCAAAAAGATTAGTGAATTTATAAACCAATAATTAGATATAAAAAATAATTGAGTTGTTAGAACAAAATTCTCACACGAAGAATTAAAACTTCTGCCTTCTCAAATAGGCAGAAGAAGTTTTTTTGTGTGAGGATTTTATAAATTTGAATATTAAGCATTTAAAGTAGTTTTATATTATAAACTGTAATCAAAAAATTAGTAAGCTAAAGTTTAATAATAAATAGGCTTATGAGGATTATTAAAATAATCCGAGTAAGAATAGATACAATAGTTTGTATTAAAATTAATTATAAATATTTATTATCAAGCTTAATATTTGTCAATAAATAATAAATATTGGACCCTATTACGGATAGGGTCCTTGATATTTATTTAATTAAAAATTTATATTGATATTTAATTTAACAAAGAATTAATAATTTAAAATAAAACTAATAATATATTAATATTAGATTATAAATATCTTATAAATAAGATATTTATAATCTAATATGACTTTATATAATACTAATAAATATATTAATATAGTATAAATACCTTCCAAGTAAGGTATTTATAATATATTATGACTTTATATAATACTAATAAATATATTAATATAGTATAAATACCTTCCAAGTAAGGTATTTATACTAAAAAAAAAAAAAAAGAGATATAGCGGGAGTCTAGGTTTTGCTAGTGTAAGATGGACATGTGATGTTTGTTTTGGGCGCAGTCTAATAATTTATTAAAGCTATTTATGAGAAAAGGTTAAATTTGTGCCAGCAGCTGCGGTTAGACTTGATTTTCTATTAAAAGAGAAGTAGGCAAATTATTTTATGATAAGGGTAGGGTGTTATGGTGAAATAGATTTAAAAGCTGATATTTAGTAAAGATTAGATTTTATCGGACAAGGATTAGATACCCTTTTACGAGTGAGTTTAGTCTAATGAGTATTTATATAAGTTATGTGGCTTGGCGGCTAATTTTTTTAGAGGAGTTTGCACATGACCGAAGCTACCCGGTAGCTCTTATCTCTCTTATTTATGTACACCGTCATTTATTTAATTCGGAGCAGAAAAATTAATAAAGTGGGGTAAATAAATTAGATCGAGGTGCAGGGTGAAGAAGAAGTATGTTAACTACAATATTGAATTATAAACCGGTTGAGGGGTAGTTACCGCTAAAGGGTGGATTTAATAGTAATTATTTTTATTTGATGTGAGCAGTTAGTGTACAAATTGCCCGTCAATCTCTTTGAGATAAGTCGAAACAAAGTAGAAGCACTGGAAAGTATTTCTGAGGGTGGTTAAAATTTTCATTTACATTGAAGAATACCTTTTAAGGCACTTTCATTAGTCATGGTGATTTGTTAGATAATAAGAAGGTTTTGGCACTGTACCTTTTGTATCAGGGGAGCCTAAAAGTGTAAAAAGTATACAATCGACTGGGTTAGATCTTTCTAAGATTAGTTTAAAGTTAAATTGTTTGCTATTAGTGTGTAAGGGGTGAAATGTGTGCGGTTACTCTATTAGCTAATTAATTTTATACGCAAAAGTTTAAGTTATTGCAGCGCTACACGGGTTGTTTTTTACAAAAGCTAGGCTTTAAATTAGCTAAGTTAGCATATTGTTTTAAAGGATTTTTATTGTGCCGTTAGTAAGGTAGAGTTAGTAAATTAATTTTTGGTTTTTTTAGCTTATAATTATAATGGGTTTATTGAATATAATTTGCAGCTTTAAAATAACTCAAAGTTGGTTTGATAGTTTACCAAAAACATTTCTATCAGATAAAGGGAAAGTAAAACCTGCCCGGTGCTTGTATGTTTAACGGCTGCGGTATTCTGACTGTGCTAAGGTAGCGTAATCAATTGTTTTTTAATTGAAAACTGGAATGAAAGGTTAAACAAATTACCTTAGTTTGTGTGGTTTGGTTAGTAAATTAAAGTCAAGGTAAGAATTCTTTGATCTTCTAGGGGACGATAAGACCCTAGAAGCTTTAAAAAAGAAAAATTTTTAGTAGTTGTATAGCTTTTTTACTGGGGCGGTATTAGTGTTTTAACTACTAAAAATAGAGGTCGGTCCTTTATATAAAGATAATTCGGTGAAGTTACTCTAGGGATAACAGTGCGGTATTCTTGGAAAGGTCTTATTAATAAGAATGTTCGCAACCTCGATGTTGAATTAAGATGTCTACGTGGAGCAGTAAATACAGTAGAGGGTTTGTTCAACCCTCATAGTCTTACATGATTTGAGTTCAAATCGGTTTAAGCCAGATTGGATTTTATCTCTAGCTGTATGGTAATCTTTTTAGTACGAAAGGGTCGATTGGTTTTTATTGCTGGTTTGGCGGAAATACGCGTAAAGTTTAGGACTTTAGTATGAAAATTTTTCAATCGGCGTTGGAGTCTTTAAATACAGTATTAGTTTATGCTGCCATAATCGTTATGATTTTGCTAGGGGTTGCTTTTATTACTCTAGCAGAGCAGAAAATTTTAGGTGGCGCTCAGATTCGAGTAGGGCCTAACTATGTTGGTCAATGAGGAATCATACAACCTTTTGCAGATGCTGTAAAGTTATTAAGTAAAGAAACTATAAATAGTCGTGTGACCGTAGATGCGGCTTACTATGCGGCCCCCATTGGGGGACTAAGATTATCTTTGCTGGTGTGGTGTATTTACCCTTTCGTAGATGGCGGCTTAGGGCTATCTTACGGGGTATTTTTTTTTATGTGTGTAAGAGGGTTAGGGGTGTATCCTATTTTGGCAGGAGGCTGGTCGTCTAATTGCAAGTATTCGGTGCTGGGTAGACTACGTGCGGTAGCTCAGATGATTTCGTATGAGGCTAGACTAGGAATGATTTTGTTGAGCTTAATTTGGTTAAGAAGATCTTTTGTGTTTTGTACGCTATTAGAGAGACAGTATATAGTTTATAATATTTTTATATTATCTCCTTTGGGTTATATTTGGTTAGTTTCAAGACTTGCCGAGACAAACCGGTCTCCATATGATTTTGCGGAGGGAGAGTCTGAGTTGGTTTCAGGGTTTAATACTGAGTATGGGTCTGGCGGGTTTGTCTTGATTTTTATAGCGGAGTACGGCAGTATTTTGCTAATAGGGGTATTATTTTCTGTTTTGTTTGTAAGGTCTTATTTTGGGCTTATAGCGGTGTTGAAAGGTATTGGGGTAGTGTTTGTTTTTATCTGGGTCCGAGCCTCTCTACCTCGATATCGCTATGATAAGTTAATAAAATTAGCCTGGAAAAGGTTTTTACCGGTAAGGTTACTGTTGTTTGGGTATTATTTATGAGTAGGATTTACCCTTAGATATTGTTAGGTAAAAAGGAGAAAAAATTGACTAAGCAACGTTATAACTGTTGGGCGAGTAGCGACCCTGTAAATGTTTTCAAAACATTTTGTCTGCAGATAACAGCTAATTAGAGAGCTTATCTCACATTTTTAGCAATAAAGGGGATATAATAAAATAATTGAAGTACAGTAAAGTTAAAATTTGCCCAGTAGCAATAAAAGGTTGTTCAACAGCTCGTATTCCTACCCAGGTTAATAAAATAACTGTTGCGATAAAAGACCAAAATAGAAAAGAGTTAAAAGGATAAAAGAAGTTGCTTTTTATCTTAGATGCAAATGTGTAAGGCATTGAGTACAAGATTGTTACTGATATAATTAGTGCAATGACCCCCCCAAGCTTATTAGGAACTGACCGTAAAATAGCGTAGGGGAACAAAAAGTACCACTCGGGTTGAATGTGTTGGGGTGTAACACCGGGGTCAGCCATGTTAAAATTTTCATCGTCGCCTAGTGTCAGAGGTCAATATAGAATTAATATTAAAAAAATAAATGATATAACTAGTACGCCTAGTGCGTCTTTCATAGAAAAAAATAGGTTGAAGTTGATTTTAGTTGTATTAGAGGAGAGGCCTAGGGGGTTCCTGGAGCCTTGTTGGTGTAAAAATGTAATGTGCACTAGTACTAATGAGACAATTAGGAAAGGTAAAAGAAAATGAAATGTTAAAAATCGTATAATAGTAGGTGAGTCCACCGAAACCCCCCCTCACATAAATTGAACTATTGTGGGGCCGATATATGGAATTTCTGAGAATAGGTTAGTAATCACTGAAGCTCCTCAGAAAGATATTTGGTTAACCGGGAGAACGTACCCCATAAAAGCGGTGGCCATAGTTATCAATAAGATTGTTACTCCTGTTAGTCAAACATGGGTATAAACAAATGACCTATAATAGATACTTCGGCCAATATGTGCGTATAAACAAACAAAAAATAATGACGCGCCATTTGCGTGAGTATACCGTAAGAGTCAGTATTTGTCTATGGCTTCTATGGTTTGCGAAATTAATTGAAAAGAGGTATGCAAATCGGGGGAGTAAGACGAGGCTAGCAGTAAGCCTGAAATAATCTGAATAGCTAAAGATATAAAAAGTAGTGAGCCAAAATTTCATATAGTAGAGATATTAGAAGGGGCGGGTAGAGTAATCAAGGTGCCTGATATTACTTTTATCAATGAGTTAGCTTTTAAAGTAGTGTTTGTCATTATTAACTATAAGTTATATTCGTAAGGGCCCCTTTAAACAAGATGAAATTTTGGCTACGGCAATTAAAGAAATTAGTAAGTAATTAATTAGAATAATTGAAATATTTAGTGTGTAAGAAGTAAATATTTTATAGGTAGACGTAGGCCCCAAGTTTATGTCTGTAAGGCTAAATACTGAAAATATGTTTGCATAGACTGTCGCTGGTCTAGCTAATAGCAGCATGAAAAGTATAGTTATAATTATTGCGTGGTGCCCGGTAGTTAGCACATAAGAGTTAAAAAATTCATTAGATGCGAGAGAAGATACGTACACAAAAATAATTATTATTGCTCTGATGAACACTAAGAATAAAATGAAAGAAAATCAAGATGTCAGTGCGATATTATAGGTCGAAAATGACACTAGTAGTGCTTGGATAGTAATTACAGCAGCTATAATTAATGGCGTGTTTAAGGTTATAAATAAAGTGGACAAATGTATTGATAACAAAGAAGTGATAAAAGTCATTTCAAAAAGTAGTTTATATAAAATAGTAGTTTTGGGAATTACAGAATAGTATTCTTTTTGAGTCCTCAGGAATTCCTACTTTAGTTTACAAAACTAAGGTTTTTATAAACTATAAGGACTTAATGATGGTTTGTATAGAGATATCAGTTGTTATCGGGGTGGTTAGTAGAATTTTTAGGTTTATTTTAAATTATAGCCACTTATTAAATAGACTCTTAAGGTTAGAGCTTTTAGTATTAATAGTTTATTGATTACTAAGTTTGAATTTATTTGATATAGGGGGTGATTCTTTTTTTATGATTTTTTATGTAGTAATGTCAGTCTGTGAGGGTGTGTTAGGGTTATCTTTGTTAATTATAGGGGTTTACAGTCACGGGTCAGACTATATAAAAAGGTATAGAGTGCTAAATTGCTAGGCGGGCTTATAAGTGTGTTTGGGGTTTTGATGATGCTTGGTGTTTGGGGCGAGAGTATAATTTGTGTTATGGTCTTGAGAGGAGTATTTTTAATGAGTAGGGGGGACAGATATATGTGGAAAGCTGGTCTCAGGGGGGAGTTGGACTATATTGGTTGAAGTCTCAGGCTATTAAGCTTATGAGTTAGTGTTATGGCTGTTTTAGGTAGTAAGAGTATTAAGATACTAAACTATTTAAGGGGTTTTTTTATTGCACTGAATGTCAGGTTGTTGATGGGGTTTATGGTGAGATTTTATGTGTCAGACTTTATGATATTTTATATAAGGTACGAAAGGTGCCTAGTACCTATTTTTTTTTTGATTTTAGGTTGAGGCTACCAGCCTGAGCGAGCTCAGGCTGGTATTTATATGTTATTTTATACCTTGTTTGGGTCTCTACCTTTATTTTTTTTTATTATTATAGGGATAGATGCAGGTTGCACTTACATACACAGCATACTTGTATCTTGGCCCCACGGTAGATTTTTTTTTGTTTTTTTAGTGGGGGCTTTTTTGGTAAAGTTTCCTATATATTCTGCACACCTATGGTTGCTTAAAGCTCATGTAGAGGCACCAGTAAGGGGCTCTATGGTCTTAGCTGGCGTAATACTTAAATTAGGCGGTTACGGGCTGGTACGGTTTTTGTCTGTTTGGCCTAAAGGGGTTAACTATTTTAGGGAGTTTATTTTATGTTTGAGTTTGTGGGGCGGAGTGATGGTGAGGATAAGTTGTTTACGGCAGATAGACATAAAATTATTAATTGCCAGGTCCTCTGTTGTTCATATAAGTAGGTGCGTGGGGGGTTTGCTTGTTTTAAGTGACTGGGGGCTAAAGGGGGCTTTGTTTGTTATAGTTGCTCATGGTTTATGTTCGTCTGGGCTTTTTTTTTTAGCAAATATGGTGTATGAGCGAAGATGTAGACGTAGATTAGTTATCAGTAAAGGTCTACTTAGTATTTTACCTAGGATAAGATTTTGGTGGTTTATAATATTATCTGTTAATATAGCGGCGCCGCCTAGACTTAATTTAGTTGGGGAGCTTTTGCTAATTATTACTTTAGTGAGGTTAAGAAAATATTTGATAGTTGTTTTAGGAAGTATGTCTTTTTTAAGGGCTTGCTACAGACTCTATTTGTTTTCTTTAAGGCAACACGGGAGGTGTATAAATATAAAGAGTGGGTTTTGTAGCGGACTCATTATTGAGTACTTAGTCGCGTTGTGCCACTGGCTACCGTTAAATGCCTTAATTTTATGTTTATTTTGACTAGTTTACTAGGGTAGTTTATTAAAATACTACATTGTGGGGGTAGAGATGTGTAGTACCCTTAGTATTGTGAGTTGGGCCAAAAGTTTATAGTGTATTTATGATTAGTCTATTTTTTAGCAGGGCCATCATATTTTTTATTGGTTTAATTGGTCTAACCGTAAATTACAGTTTAATTATTGAATGGGAGTTATGGGGTTTAAACTCATCTTTGTTTAGAGTCAGCCTAGTATTTGACTGGATGAGCATCTTATTTTTGGGTAGAGTTTGTTTAATTTCGAGGTGTATTATAAAGTATTCTGAATATTATATAGAAGGGGAAATTAATTTTCTACGGTTTGTGTATATTATACTTATATTTGTGGTATCCATATGGTTTCTTATTATTAGCCCCAACATAGTTAGTCTTTTGTTAGGGTGAGATGGATTGGGGTTGACTTCATACGCTTTAGTCATTTTTTATCAGAGCGAGTTCTCTTGTAACGCAGGCATATTAACGGTACTGAGGAACCGAATTGGAGATGTGGCTATTTTATTAAGAGTAGCTTTGATGTTTGGCAGAGGGTCTTGAGATTTTTATTTTGCTGATTTAGACTATAACAATATGTTAATTTTTTTTGTGGTTGTAGCGGGGGCCACAAAAAGAGCCCAAATACCCTTTTCTGCTTGGCTACCTGCGGCCATGGCTGCCCCCACTCCTGTAAGTGCACTAGTACACTCCTCTACACTTGTAACAGCAGGAGTGTACCTATTAATTCGATTTAGTGGGCCAATCTATGATAGGGGGTTAGGAGTAATTGTGTTAAGAGTTTCAGTATTAACTATAGTAGTAGCTGGATTCAGCGCCATGCTTGAAAGTGATATGAAAAAATTAGTAGCTCTCTCTACACTTAGGCAGCTGGGAGTTATAATAATAATTTTAAGAACTGGGATGAAGGAATTAGCTTTTTTTCATTTAGTAACACACGCTATATTTAAATCCACTCTATTTATGTGCACCGGCTTTATAATTCATAATGTAGGGGGTACGCAAGATTCTCGTGCTGTAAGCGGGTTTGGGGTTAGCAGGCCTACTTTAGGTATTTTATTGAGAAGCACTAATTTAGCTTTATGTGGGTTTCCTTTTTTAGCTGGGTTTTACTCTAAAGACATAATTTTAGAGTACATATTTATAACTAGTAATAATTTATTTGTTGTGGCTATAGTTATTTTAGGAACAGGTTTAACTGTCGGCTATAGTTTTCGTATACTTTATCTAAGAGGCTCCAATGTTAATGTAGTTAATGTTGTAAGAGGCAGGCAAGATGTTAGTTGGTTAGTATTAACCAGAATGGCGTGCTTATTTATGGCCAGGTTAGTCAGAGGGTTTGTGATGTACTGGGTAGGCCTCCCTAGTTTAAGTGTTTCTTATTTAGGAGGGGCGCAAAAACTTTTTATTGTCGTAGCGAGACTATTAGGTGGAGTGCTCAGATACAGATATATGCAGAATATCAATATAAAATTTGGTGGTTTAAAATTAGTAGAAACGCTGGTTAGAATAATATGATTTATGCCGAGTTTGAGGGTAAATTCACCTTATTTATGTTTATTAAGCGGGCAAATTGGATTTAAGGTAGTTGATAATGGTTGGTTTGAGTATTACGGTGGTCAAGGAGGCCGGGGTTGTTTACTTGGGGTTAGGGAGTTATTACAAGTAAGTCAAAAAAGAGTTATGGTCAAAGGATATATAGTTAGAGCTATAATTAGCGGGGCGTGTTTGTTTATATTTTATTAAATTTAAATAGCCTAATAAGGGCGCTACATTGAAGGGGTAGAGGTGAACTTTCTTTAAATAAAACAAGGATTTATCCATAATTCGGGCCGAAGCCAAATGTAGTAGTTACTTTTGTTTTTAAACTGTTGGTTAGCTTAGTCTTGAAAGGACTATGTGCAACATACACTGTAAAAACGACAGGGTAACTCCGATATAACCAGTAACAATGGTTAGCCTTTTGGCTTCAGTCAAGGTTAAGTGTAGCTAATAAGCTTGGTTAAGATTAGAAGTCTTTTTTACACTTAAGGGGAGACTATAGTTTTGTCTAAGTGCAAGTTAGCCGTTATTGTAACTACAACCCTAAGTTGCTCAGGCTAGAGCTCCCTGGTTTCACTCATGTAAGAGCCCTAAGCAGATTAGGTGGATTAGCACTATGCCTGCGCATAAGATAAGAAACGGGTTTGAGTGCTCTATTAGTAGTCCTAGCGGCAACATAAGAACAAGCTCTACGTCGAAAATTAAAAACAGAATAGTAATTATAAAAAATCGTAATGAAAAAGGAGTTCGAGCTTTTTTGGAGGGGTCAAACCCACACTCAAATGGAGTTAGTTTTTCTCGTGAAATGAGGATAGTCTTACCAATTAGGGTAGATAGTACCACTAGTGTTAAGGAAATGGTGGTTGAAATTATTAAAACGGCGGTGATAATTATCATTGTTAATAGCCTCACCAATAGACGGAAACGTACAAAAATAGTCAGACTACGTCTACAAAATGTCAATACCAGATAGCAGCTTCTAAGCCGGTATGGTGAGAGGCAGACAAGTGGGCTGCGCTAAGTCGTAAGTATGATGTAAGTAAAAAAATTGTTCCGATAATTACATGAAGGCCATGAAATCCGGTAGCAACAAAAAAAGTTGAGCCGTAGATCGAATCGGCTAGTGTAAAGGGAGCTTCTGCATATTCTATTCCTTGCAGTAAAGTAAAGTATAGGCCTAATATTACAGTTGTTGCCAGTCCCTGCGAAGCTTGGGTGTGTGTGTTTTCTGTTACGGCGTGGTGAGCCCACGTAACAGTAACTCCTGAAGCTAGAAGAATAGCTGTGTTTAACATAGGAATCTGGAATGGGTTAAAAGCTTCAATAGAGACAGGTGGCCAGGTGCCGCCTGTCTCTATTGAGGGTGTTAAGCTTCTGTGGAAAAAAGCTCAAAAAAAAGAAAAGAAAAAAAAAACTTCTGAGACGATAAACAGCACTATTCCTATTCGCAAGCCGCTAGTAACTTTTATAGTGTGAAGACCCTGTAAGGTAGCCTCCCGGGCGACGTCTCGTCATCATTGACCTCTTGTTAGTGACACTCTGACAAGACCAATAAGTATTAAGTAGGGTGTAAAATTATGAAACCATTTAACAAGTCCAGTTGTAATTAGTATAGCGCTTAGGGACGCTGTGATAGGTCACGGTCTTTTTTCTACAAGGTGGTAAGGGTGGTTGTGGTCTGTCATTAGTTAATAAATTCTGAGGCATACAGCGTGACTAAAACGCTAAATACATAAGCTTGAATAAAGGCGACCGCTAACTCTAGTAGTAGTAAGGCTAGTTTAGCTAAGAACAGTAGAGGTATTATTGTTAAAGGAGTTGAAGGGTCGGCTGAATTAAGTAAAACAATTAGCAGGTGTCCTGCAACTATATTTGCGGTTAGTCGGACAGCTAAAGTAATAGGTCGGATTATATTTCTGATGGTTTCGATTATGACTATAAAAGGTATAATAAGCACAGGGGTCCCCTGAGGAATAAGATGCGCTAATATATTTGACGTGTTATTTATTCACCCGTAAATAGTTAAGCTTAGCCACAGAGGAAAAGCTAAGGAAGCCGTAATAATTAATTGGCTAGTGCCTGTAAAAATATATGGGGCAAGGCCCACAGAGTTGTTGTACGCGATAAAAATAAACAAAGCTACTGGGATAATAAGAACAAAAGGAGATTTTTTGATAAGGGGTTTAAATTCGGCCACGATATATGCGGTGGTCAGGGTTAAGAGTTTGGCTAACCGGTTAGAGGAGGCTCATATAAAGGCGGGGGCCAGTGGAATAAATAGTAGGGTGGAAATTAAGTTTGAGTGTATAAAATTAGGAGTTGAGGGGTCAAAAATAGAAAAAAGACTAACTATCATAATCAGTAAGTATTTTCTGGGTTTATGCTAATAGTAGCTCTGTAGACGGGGGTAACCTGATTTGAAAAGTAAATTAGTCTTGCGGCTGATATAATTAACTGTAAAACAATAACGGAGACAGAGAGTGATATTACAGGGGCTGTTTGAGGGATTAAAATGCACTTTAGTAATTTTAATTTGACAGTTTAATGTTATGGTTTAACTAGCATTTTCGCTAAGAGTATAACTATTATAAGTTTAAAAGACTTACGCCTATTCGGCCACTGAGCGGCCTAAAAATAAGTGACTCAATGTAAAAAATTTTTTATGGGGATGGCCTCTACTTTAATAGGCATGAATCTGTGATTAGAGCCGCAGATTTCTCTACACTGGCCGTAAAAAATTCCGGATCGTTTGATAGAAAACATTAATTGGTTGAGTCGGCCAGGCACCGCATCAGCCTTTACCCCAAATGCGGGCATAGACCACGAGTGAATAACATCGGAACTTGTGGTAACAAGTCGGATTTTAGAGTTAGTGGGTATAGCCACTCTGATATCAGTTTCTAAAAGACGAATTTGGTGGTTTAACCTGCTTGTTGGGAGTATATAACAATCTAGCTCTATGTCTGGAAAGTCTGGGTACTGATAGGATCAGTACCATTGATGGCCTATTGCTTTGATTGTGATGTTAGGAGAAAATGGGTCGTCCAAAAGATATAGGGTTTGTAATGACGGGAGGGCGATAAGTAGTAAAATAATTACAGGGGCTACTGTCCAGATAATTTCAATAGTCTGTCTTTGCAGCAAAAGGCGGTCAGTTAATTTATAGGAAGAAGTAAATATTAAACTTGAGGCCACTATAATTAAAATTAATGTGATAATTGCTATTGTGAAGTCGTGGAACAAAGATAATTGTTCTATGGATGGAGAGGCACTGTCTTGAAAAAATAGCATATGTCAGGTGGGCAATACCAAAGGGCTAGGCCTTTTATAGTCTTTAAAGCTATTGCATAAATCTGCCACTTTGGTATGAAGTTAAAATAGGTGTGTCTCTGTAACTGTGGTCTGAGGGGGGGTAGGGGTGATGTCAATCCAATGAAGAGTTAGTTCTTAAAGGGAATATAACTAACCGTTTGACGATAAATGACTCTATAATTATGAGTATAAATAGTGCTATGGCTAGTACCGAAACGTACGAGCCTAGGGAGGAGATGATATTTCAAGTTGTAAATGAGTCTGGGTAATCAGAGTATCGTCGAGGCATACCCCTCAAACCTAAAAAATGTTGGGGGAAAAAAGTTAAATTTACGCCAATAAATATAACATAGAAGTGTATTTTAGTCAGGTTAGTGTTTAGAGCCAGTCCGGTGAACAAGGGGAACCAGTGGATAAATCCGCCAAAAATACCAAAAACAGCCCCCATAGATAAAACGTAGTGGAAATGGGCCACTACGTAGTAGGTGTCGTGTAAAACAATATCGATGGATGAATTAGCTAGTATAATCCCCGTTAAACCGCCTACGGTGAATAAGAAAATAAATCCTAAAGATCACATTAATGAAGGAGTAAAGTAAATTTTACCTCCTTGTAAAGTTCCAAGCCAGCTGAATACTTTAATTCCCGTGGGGACAGCAATAATTATTGTTGCGGATGTGAAGTAAGCCCGTGTATCAATGTCTATGCCAACTGTGAATATATGGTGCGCCCATACAATAAATCCTAGCAACCCGATAGCTAGTATAGCGTAGATTATACCCAAGCACCCAAATGTTTCTTTTTTTCCTGACTCTTGTCTTACAATGTGTGACACTATGCCAAAAGCAGGCAAGATTAGAATATAAACCTCAGGGTGTCCGAAAAACCAAAATAAGTGCTGGTATAAAATTGGATCCCCCCCGCCACAAGGATCAAAAAAAGAGGTATTTAGATTACGGTCGGTCAGTAATATAGTAATGGCTCCAGCAAGAACTGGCAGAGATAATAGAAGTAGGATAGTGGTAATAAAAATAGACCAGACAAAGAGAGGCGCTTGGTCTATGGATATACCGGGTCTGCGTATATTTAGGACAGTGGAAATAAAGTTGATGGCACCTAAAATGGAAGAAGCCCCCGCTAGGTGTAAAGAGAAAATAGCTAAATCTACAGCGCTTCCGCTATGTGCGGAGTTGCCGGCTAAGGGGGGGTAGACAGTTCAACCCGTGCCCACTCCCCTTTCTACTAAACTTCTTATTAGAAGCAGGGTTAATGAGGGGGGTAATAATCAAAATCTTATGTTATTTATACGTGGAAAGGCTATATCAGGGCTACCTAGCATTAAAGGAACTAATCAGTTTCCAAATCCGCCGATTATAATGGGTATCACTATAAAAAAAATTATTACAAAAGCATGGGCAGTTACTGTTACATTATATAGCTGGTCATCATTTATGAGGTTTCCCGGTGACCTGAGTTCTGACCGGATAATTACTCTTAGTGAGGTTCCCACTACACTAGCTCAAGCGCCTAAGATGAAGTACAAGGTTCCAATATCTTTATGGTTAGTTGAAAATAATCAGCGAGTTAT